TATCAAACTATAGCTATTGCATTAAAGAAGAAAAGAAACTAATAGAAGTCGAAGACACGGAATGGTAGTGAATAGAGAAAAAGATTCTTCTGATTTTCTTGTTCCTGAAAATATTCTATCTATCTCCTAGACGCTGTAGAGAATTAAGAATTTTCATGTCTTTCAATTCTCGTACTCATAATTGGAAAATTACGGAAGGAGATCCATCATTTTGCAATGAAAACAACATAAAAAACTCTGGACAATTTCGAAATCAGACCAAGCGTCTTAATACATATGCAAAAAAATTCATTATTGGCCCACCATTGATTGCAAGATTTAGCTTTTATGAATCGCTATTGCTTTGATACGAATAATGGCAGTTGTTTCAGTATGTTAAGGATACAGATGTATCTACAATTCATTTAGAGTTACTTAATAGCCTATTTCTTATACTATATCTCTCTCCCGTGAAATTCTCGAGCCGAAAGATGGATGCATATGCTGTGTTTCATTTTGCTAAATGATATCGATTAAATGGTGTATCAATTCTATAAATTGGATATAGCAATAAATAAATCAGCAAAATTCTTTTATTTTAGATAGAAGAAACATTTCTTCTATCTAAAATAAAAGAATGTACCCTTCTATCCAAATCCAATTTGCATCGATAAAATAAATCCAAATTATAGATTCCAGCAGTAGATGAATAATTGCAAATTTTTGTGTATACGAGATTCGAATAACTTCAAAATAACTGACATAATTTTTTATTTTTCCTGATCAGAAAAATATATGAAAAAGAAAGGAGGTAGAAAAATTTTTTGATTTATGGTTAAAGAAGAAAAACAAGAAAACAGGGGTTCTGTTGAATTTCAAGTATTCAGTTTCACCAATAAGATACGGAGACTTGCTTCACATTTGGAATTACACAAAAAAGATTTTTCATCGGAAAGAGGTCTACGAAGACTTTTGGGAAAACGTCAACGTTTGCTGGCTTATTTGGCAAAGAAAAATAGAGTACGTTATAAGAAATTAATAAGTCAGTTGGATATTCGGGAGAAGTAATTTAATCGTTCGAATTTTTTTCTTATTTTATTTTTTCTTATTTTATTAGTAGTCTTTTTTTCTTATTTTATTAGTAGTCTTATAGTAGTCTTAGATTTTGCATTTTGATGAGCCTCGTTTTGAGGAATTCATGGAATAATGAATTAAGGAAGAAAAAAGAATTATGAGTCTACCGCTTACAAGAAAAGATCTAATGATAGTCAACATGGGTCCTCAGCACCCATCAATGCATGGTGTTCTTCGACTGATCGTTACTCTAGATGGTGAAGATGTTGTTGATTGTGAACCCATATTAGGCTATTTACACAGAGGGATGGAAAAAATCGCAGAAAACAGAACTATTATACAATATTTGCCTTATGTAACACGGTGGGATTATTTAGCTACTATGTTTACAGAAGCAATAACGGTAAATGCACCAGAATTTTTGGAAAATATTCAAATACCTCAAAGAGCCAGCTATATTCGGGTAATTATGTTAGAATTGAGCCGTATAGCTTCTCACTTGTTATGGCTTGGACCTTTTATGGCAGATCTAGGGGCACAGACTCCTTTTTTCTACATTTTTAGAGAGAGAGAATTGATATATGATCTATTTGAAGCTGCTACAGGTATGCGAATGATGCATAATTACTTTCGGATCGGAGGAGTAGCTGCCGATCTACCTTATGGGTGGATGGATAAATGCTTAGATTTCTGTGATTATTTTTTACGAGGAGTTGTTGAATATCAACAACTTATTACACGGAATCCTATTTTTTTAGAACGAGTTGAAGGGGTGGGTTTTATTAGTGGAGAGGAAGCTGTAAATTGGGGCTTATCGGGCCCAATGTTACGAGCTTCTGGAATACAATGGGATCTTCGTAAAATTGATCCTTATGAGTCTTACAATCAATTCGATTGGAAAGTCCAATGGCAAAAAGAAGGAGATTCATTAGCTCGCTATTTAGTACGAATTGGTGAAATGAAGGAATCCGTCAAAATTATTCAGCAGGCTATAGAGAAAATTCCTGGAGGTCCTTATGAGAATTTAGAAGCCCGACGCTTTAAGAAGGCAAAGAATTCGGAATGGAATGATTTTGAATATAGATTTCTTGGGAAAAAACCTTCCCCTAATTTTGAATTATCAAAGCAAGAACTTTATGTAAGAGTAGAAGCTCCAAAAGGTGAATTAGGAATTTATCTGGTAGGAGATGACAGTCTTTTCCCCTGGAGATGGAAAATTCGTCCACCTGGTTTTATTAATTTGCAAATTCTTCCTCAGCTAGTTAAAAAAATGAAATTGGCTGATATCATGACGATATTAGGTAGTATAGATATCATTATGGGGGAAGTTGATCGTTGAAATGATAATAGATAGGGTAGAGGTAGAAACTATCAATTCTTTTTCGAAATTGGAATTATTAAAAGAAGTCTATGGACTGATATGGATTCTACCTATTTTGACCCTCCTACTGGGAATCACAATAGAAGTACTCGTAATTGTGTGGTTAGAAAGAGAAATATCCGCATCGATACAACAACGTATTGGTCCTGAATATGCCGGTCCCCTGGGACTGCTTCAAGCTATAGCAGATGGAACTAAGCTGATTTTAAAAGAGGATATCCTTCCATCCCGAGGAGAGATTCCTTTATTTAGCATTGGACCCTCTATAGCAGTCATATCCGTTTTATTAAGTTTTTTAGTTATCCCTTTCGGATATCATTTTGTTTTATCTGATCTTAGTATTGGTGTTTTTTTATGGATTGCCATTTCAAGTATTGCTCCTATTGGTCTTCTTATGGCAGGATATAGCTCAAATAATAAATATTCTTTTTCAGGCGGTCTACGAGCAGCTGCTCAATCTATTAGTTATGAAATACCATTAACTTTTTGTGTGCTAGCAATATCTCTACGTGTGATTCGTTAAAAAAGGAATTTTTCCTCTAAAATACATTGAATACTTATCTTCTCTTCCTTTTCTTATTCTGGATTCAGGTCGGTAAGTTAAACTAGATAGCTACATGAGTGAAACAAAACAGCTTATTAATTTGTAGTAAAAATAAACAATCTCACTTCCTACGTACAAGAAAAAAGTTGAAGTAAACATAAGCAGTGTAAACTCTTTACCCCAAGATTGAGATTGTTTGATTAGTCCTCATATCTTGAAGCGGGTAAGAATAAAGGATTCGCGATATGGAATTCTAGTAATAGAATATTTAAAATTATTACTAGAACTTATAACCATATAAAAGAATCCATAAAAAGTTAGTGAGGGATTAGGAACACTAAAGTACATAAAGGATTAGTAATGAGAGAATCTAAATCATTAGACATTTTTCCTCATAAAAGGAATCATAATAAGGACTTGAAATTGGTGGAAATTATCAAGTAGTACTTTCTTCGGATTCCGATTCAGAGTATATTCCCATTCACTTGTTAAGGAAATAGCTATCAAGAACGAATTAACCCTTTATTTATTTTTTCTTTTTAAGTATCCCCTTCTCCGGGAAAGAAGAATAGGACAAAAGATATGTAATGCAATACAAAAAAGGATCTTTATTTATTCTTTCTTTTATCTATATTCATACAGAATTGAATTCCTCATGAACTAATATCCAATTCTTTTCATTTATTAATTGCTATAACGAGTGTTTTATTCCAATATTAAGTTATTACTGAACAAGAAAAAACTGCCATTATTTTATATAAAATAAAGGATGAGATCAATTCGGAAGTGCTTTTTTATTATTTTAGCAGACGGAATTGCTTTGGTTTAATTTAGGACTTTCCGATTAATTTTATCTTACCTAATTCTATCTACGCCCGGGGGATAAAACCGAAAAGAAATAATCCTTTTTTCTGATCATAGAGGAGCCGTATGAAGCTAAGGTTTCATGTACGGTTTTGGAATAGCGGTGGGAACTGTGATGTTATCGTCGACTATGATTATCTAACAGTTCAAGTACGGTTGATATAGTTGAAGCACAGTCAAAATATGGTTTTTTTGGATGGAATCTTTGGCGTCAGCCTATAGGTTTTCTAGTTTTTCTAATTTCTTCTTTGGCAGAATGCGAAAGATTACCCTTTGATTTACCAGAAGCAGAGGAAGAATTAGTAGCGGGTTATCAAACCGAATATTCCGGTATTAAATATGGTTTATTTTATCTTGCTTCTTACCTAAATTTATTAGTTTCCTCCTTATTTGTAACTGTTCTCTACTTAGGCGGGTGGAATTTTTCTATTCCCTATATATCCTTTTGGGGATTTTTCCAAATGAATAAAATTGTGGGAATTTTGGAAATGATAATGGGTATCCTTATTACATTAACTAAAGCTTTTCTATTTCTCTTCATTTCTATCACAATAAGATGGTCTTTACCCCGGATGAGAATGGATCAGTTATTAAATCTTGGATGGAAATTTCTTTTACCTATTTCTCTGGGCAATCTCTTATTAACAACTTCTTTCCAACTAGTTTCACTATAAATAAGATAATACAATAACAGTAAGAACATCTTCAACACAAAAGTTCTCTCAAACAAGAGAAAGAAACATACCTTTTTCATAGATATTTAGAATATGTTCCCTATGATAACTGGGTTCATTAGTTATGGTCAACAAACAATACGCGCCGCAAGATACATTGGTCAAGGTTTCCTAATTACCTTATCCCACACAAATCGTTTACCTATAACGATTCACTACCCTTATGAAAAATCAATTACATCAGAGCGTTTCCGGGGACGAATACACTTTGAATTTGATAAATGTATTGCTTGTGAAGTATGTGTTCGTGTATGCCCGATAGATCTACCCCTTGTGGATTGGAGATTTGAAAAGGATATTAAAAAGAAACAATTGCTTAATTATAGTATTGATTTCGGAGTTTGTATATTTTGTGGTAACTGTGTTGAATATTGTCCGACAAACTGTTTATCAATGACTGAAGAATATGAACTTTCTACTTATGATCGTCATGAATTGAATTACAATCAAATTGCTTTGAGTCGGTTACCAGTCTCCATAATGGGAGATTACACAATTCAAACAATTAGGAATTCGCCTCAAAGTAAAATAGACGAAGAAAAATCTTGGAATTCAAGAACAATTACTGATTACTAGGTACAGGGCTTTTTTTTGTTAGAAAAATCCAATAATTTTTTACTAACTAGAAAGAAAAATGAATAACTACTGCTTATTACAAATTATTCATGATTTAAAATAAAATGAGAGTAGATTTTCGTGATGTGATTTCTAACTATACAATTTATATATATAAATATCCTAATCCCTTTTTCTTTCCTTGAATTTTTTAGTTTTAGTCAGTTCATGAAAAATTTTATACTATTAATTTCTTCTTATCCATAATGGATTTACCTGGACCAATACATGAGATTCTTGTTCTATTTGGGGGATTTGTTCTTCTACTAGGGGGTCTCGGAGTAGTATTACTTACCAACCCGATTTATTCTGCCTTTTCGCTGGGATTAGTTCTTGTTTGTATATCCTTATTCTATTTTTTATTGAATTCCTACTTTGTGGCTGTCGCACAACTTCTTATTTATGTGGGAGCCATAAATGTCTTGATCATATTTGCTGTAATGTTTGTAAATGGCTCAGAGTGGTCTAAAAATAAGAATTATTGGACTATTGGAGATGGGTTTACTTCACTCGTTTGTATAGCTATTCCTTTTTCACTAATGACTACTATCCCAGATACGTCGTGGTATGGAATTCTTTGGACTACAAGATCAAACCAAATAGTAGAACAGGGTCTCATAAATAACGTTCAACAAATTGGAATTCATTTAGCAACTGATTTTTATCTTCCATTTGAACTCATTTCTCTAATTCTTCTAGTTTCTTTAATAGGTGCAATTACTATGGCTAGACAATAATAAATTCTTAGAATTTCAAATCTAAAAAAATAACTAAAGAATAACAATTTTGATTTAGTAAAACTCATCTACTGTCAACACAACAAATACTTTCTTTTCTCTTTTGTTGCGTAATTGTTCTATTCTAATTAATTGAATCGGTTCAATTCTTGTCCTCATATTGAAATGAATCGAGATTGATAAGGAGTTAGTTAATGATGTTTGAGCATGTACTTTTTTTGAGTGTCTATTTATTTTCGATTGGTATCTATGGATTGATCACAAGCCGAAACATGGTTAGAGCTCTAATATGTCTTGAACTTATACTGAATTCAATTAATCTAAATCTCGTAACATTTTCTGATCTATTTGATAGTCGCCAATTAAAAGGAGACATTTTCGCAATTTTTGTTATAGCCCTTGCGGCTGCTGAAGCAGCTATTGGACTATCCATTCTTTCTTCCATCCATCGTAACAGGAAATCAACTCGTATCAATCAATCGAATTTTTTGAATAATTAGACATAGAATCCTCTAAACAAAGGCACATATATTATATAATAATATGGAACATTAAGATTAATATAATTTTAGTCTTCTTTTCTTATTTTTATTTGAGAATAACCATTTTTGAAGTAGCTTATTTCAGAATATTCTTTTTTACTTATCTTTGCATTTTTGTAATTCATTGATATTGCAATATTCAAATTGCAATAATTTTTATTGTAAAGATAATAGCAAATTTATTGGCTAATTCGAATTAGTATGTAGAATTCGTATAATTATGACTGTTCAAGCCTTAAATTCAAGTCTCTTGGATCTTTTCACGCTTTCTCACAAACAGATTAAGAAATATATTGCATTATTTGTTAAAGTTTGGATAAACCATTGCTTCGTCTGGTGTCTACAATACATCTAACTTATATAGTACTAATTAAATTTTTACCAGATCGAAAATTTTTATGTTGAAAAGGAAAATTTCTAGATCCAATGTCACATTCTGTAAAAATTTATGATACATGTATAGGATGCACTCAATGCGTACGAGCTTGTCCAACAGATGTATTAGAAATGATACCTTGGGATGGATGTAAAGCGAAGCAAATTGCTTCTGCGCCTAGAACCGAAGATTGTGTGGGTTGTAAGAGATGCGAATCCGCCTGCCCAACAGATTTTTTAAGTGTCCGCGTTTATTTAGGTCCTGAAACAACCCGCAGCATGGCTCTATCTTATTGATACGTTACAAAAAACTCCACTTGAATCGTCTGATTCCTCTTTACCGAAGAAGCCTGTGCTCAAAATAATCGAGCATGGGCTTTTCTGGTCAAAACGTATCTTGTCTTTATTACTTTATCATGAGTTATTTTCCTTGGTTAACAATACTTGTTGTTTTACCGATATTTGCAGGTTCATTAATTTTCTTTTTACCCCATAAAGGAAACAAAATCGTTAGGTGGTATACTATATCTATTTGTTTATTAGAATTCCTTCTAATGACTTATGCATTCTGTTATCATTTCCAATTAGAGGATCCCTTAATGCAATTAAGGGAGGATTATAAATGGATAGATGTTTTTGATTTCCACTGGAGATTGGGAATCGATGGACTTTCATTAGGATCAATTTTATTGACAGGATTTATCACTACTTTAGCTACTTTAGCGGCTTGGCCAGTTACCCGGAATTCGCGATTATTCTATTTCCTGATGCTAGCAATGTATAGCGGTCAAATAGGATTATTTTCTTCACGAGACCTTTTACTTTTTTTTATCATGTGGGAGTTAGAATTAATTCCTGTTTACTTACTTTTATCCATGTGGGGGGGAAAGAGGCGTCTATATTCAGCTACCAAGTTTATTTTGTATACTGCAGGCGGTTCCATTTTTTTCTTAATCGGAGTTCTAGGTATGGGCTTATATGGTTCGAACGAACCAAGATTAGATTTGGAAAGATTGATTAATCAATCATACCCTGCAACATTGGAAATACTACTTTATTTTGGCTTCCTTATTGCTTATGCTGTCAAATTGCCTATTATACCTCTACATACGTGGTTACCAGATACCCATGGAGAAGCGCATTACAGTACATGTATGCTTTTAGCGGGAATCCTATTAAAGATGGGAGCATATGGATTGATTCGGATCAATATGGAATTGTTACCTCATGCTCATTATCTTTTTTCTCCTTGGTTGGTAATAATAGGAGCGGTGCAAATAATCTATGCAGCTTCAACTTCTCTTGGTCAACGAAATTTCAAAAAAAGAATAGCCTACTCCTCCGTATCTCACATGGGTTTCATAATTATAGGAATTGGTTCCATAACCAACATTGGACTAAATGGAGCTATTTTACAAATATTATCCCATGGATTTATCGGTGCTACACTATTTTTCTTGGCGGGAACGGCTTGTGATAGAATGCGTCTTGTTTATCTCGAAGAACTAGGGGGGATATCTATCCCAATGCCAAAAATGTTTACTATGTTTAGTAGCTTTTCAATGGCTTCTCTTGCCTTACCAGGAATGAGCGGTTTTGTTGCAGAATTAGTAGTATTTTTTGGACTAATTACTAGTCCAAAATTTATGTTAATGCCAAAAATGCTAATTACTTTTGTAATGGCAATAGGAATGATATTAACTCCTATTTATTTATTATCTATGTTACGCCAGATGTTCTATGGATACAAGTTATTTCATGTTCCAAACGCAAATTTTGTGGATTCTGGACCACGCGAACTCTTTCTTTTAATCTGTATCTTTTTACCAGTAATAGGAATTGGTATCTATCCAGATTTTGTTCTCTCGCTATCCGTTGACAGGGTAGAGGCTCTCTTATCCAATTATTATCCTAAATAGGATTTTCTTTTTTTAACTAGTCCGCTCTATATTTTATAATGGGAAAACCAAAAAATTCCGAAAAAAGTAAAAAAGTCTAATTAGATCTATTTCGAATTTTTGGGAACCCCTTTGAAAAGACCTTCAAAGGGGTTCTCAAATCAAACAAAAATGGTAAAAACCTCCATTTTATGAAGGTTTTATGTTATGTAATCATTTTGATGGTAATGTAAATGAACCATAACTATGTAAACCTATTCCTAAAAGATTGATACCAAAATAGCAGATCCAAATTATAAGAAATCCTATCGAAGCTACAAATGCGGAATTGGTACCTTTCCAATTTGGATTTGTTCTACTATGTAAATAAATTGCAAATATGGTCCAGGTAATAAATGCCCAAGTTTCCTTAGGATCCCAATTCCAATAGGATCCCCACGCCTCATTAGCCCATACTGCTCCACATAGAATACCTATGGTTAAAAGTGTAAATCCTAGACTAATAACACGATAACTCCAAGAATCCAAACGCTCAGTTAATTGATATTTGTAATAATTTTGAAATGAAGGAAAAGAGGTATTTTTTAAGGCACTTCTTTTTGCATAAAAATATTCAATCTCACTAAATAAAGATCTTTTAAGTAAATTTCTATTTTTCTTTTTAGAAAAAAAATAGAAATTCTTTCGAAATCTAATGATTAGAAGAGCAGCGGATAATAAGGATCCGCACAAAAGAGTTGCATAGCTTAGTAACATCATACTGACATGCATCATTAACCACTGAGATTGGAGAGCGGGTACTAGTATTGTAGATTGATGCATTTCAGTTAAAAGACCTGACGTGGCAAAACCTTGCGTTAAAATAGTACTTGGCGTAGTTATTGTGCTTAAATCATTTTTTGAGTTCTGTATCTTAGGAATAGTATGAAGAATATACAGAGCCCATGAAAGGAAGATCAATGATTCATATAAATTACTTAATGGAAAATGTCCCGAAGAAACCCAACGAGAAACCAAGAATCCTGTTATAGAGAGAAAAGTTGCTATCATTCCTTTTTCTGACGAATCACGTAATCCCCTAAGTTCACGAACTACTAAGGTTATCAAATGAATCATAATCACAATCGAAATGGTTGAGAAAGAGATATGAGTTAGTATATGTTCTAAAGTTGGAAATAGCATAAGTAGAAGGTCCCATTACAAAATTGGAAATTTCGAATTGAATCCATTTTCTAATCTATTGTATTCTTTTTCGAGAATGCCGCCACTCGGACTCGAACCGAGATGCTTGAGCACTGCTTCCTAAGAGCAGCGTGTCTACCAATTTCACCATGGCGGCTAACTTGAAATATGAAATATTAGTTAACTTAAAAGAATAATAGTTATTTTGTCGCGAATCGTCGAGATTGGGAGCGTCCATAGAATTTAGGAAAATTTTAATTTCATCATTAAATACAAAGAGTTTTGTATTTTGAAAAAGTTTCTAGAATCAAAGCCTTTACACTCTTATTAATATGATTTACCAGTCCTAAACTAATTTATTTGTGAATTTTGGATAAGAATAGTAAATCCTATTGCAGGAATACTCTACTTTTGATAATAGAATCCTCCAAAAAAAAAAAAGGAGGATTCTATTATCAAAAGTAGATCTTTGATAGGAAAAGAATACTGAGGACACAATACAATATATCAAAAACTTTTGTTCTATATAACAGAATAACAGAGGGATTAGTTCTAAGAATATTGTACTCAGGAATTCAACACATAAAAGTAGATTCATTAATTAATTCAAATTATTCATTCATATTAAATAATTTGAATTTCTTTGAGATAGGTCAATTCAGATTATTCCAAAACCTGATTATTTGTTTGTTGTCCAGAAAAACCTTTTGGTTTTGGCTGCTCGTTGCCGCTCAAAAATGATCTTGATTTTGCTAAGGAATAACATTGTACTATGGAAAAATAAGTCTTTTTCTTCCAAATATTTTTACGAATACGCTTTTTTGACATCGAAGTACGTTTTTTTGGAACTGCCATTTAAAAGGGGAATTAGTTTTTTCTAGTTGTATGTGAAAGACATCTATTGTCGCAAATCAATCCTTCTTTCTGTTTTTTCTTAGTATTTATACTTAGATACTGAAAGATAATGAAATTTTAATTTTTTTTTTACTTCATTTTGTCTAATGTGGATAACACAAGAGTTTTTAGCGTATTTTTCGTATATATTTTATACTTTGTTTTAATAATATACAATATATACAAAGATATATTATATACAAAGGTTTTCCATTTAAATTAATTTATATATCAAAATATATAAATCTAATATACTCTGGTATGAGGGATAAGCCCTCATATAATATGGGGAGATAAAATGAAGGTAAAATTCAAATAGTTAATTAAGTTGAGAAGGTATCCAAGAAGTGAATTCCAGTCAAAATAAAAAAAATAAAATCAATTTGTCTCTTAAACAAGACATTCTAAAACTTAGATAATTCTAGTCATTAGGATTTCCATTTTATATGAAGTAAGGAATATTCGAGAATTTCCGATAAATATAAAATGGAAATATAGTTGAAATTCAATCAATCAGTTACTAAACAAGAGAGGTATTTCATTTTAACAGAGGGAAATAAATACAAAAAAAGAGGAGGAATAGAAAGTAAAATGATTCAATCTTTTTTTTTTTATTTTAATAAATATCTTTTTTTATCTAATAACTAAATAACGAAATTCTTTGATTAACTTTTTATTTTAAATTTAAGCAACTAAACCCATTCTGAATTTTGGAATATTTCAATGAGACAAACTTGGAAAAAATAAGAATTCCAGTATTTTTCTTATTCTTATTTAGTTTTTTTAATTCCTTCAGAAAGAGATAAGAATAGGTTTGGTGAATCGGAAACAATTTTATTTTAGAAAAAAAAAAAGAACTATAAATTTCAACTAAAAATTGCTATTTCTTTTCTTATGGAACATACATATCAATATGCCTGGGTAATCCCTCTTCTACCACTTCCAGTTATTATGTCAATGGGATTTGGACTTTTTCTTATTCCGACAGCAACAAAAAATCTTCGTCGCATATGGGCTTTTCCTAGTGTTTTATTCTTAAGTATAGCTCTGGTATTCTCAGTTCACCTCTCTATTCAACAAATAAAAGGGAGTTCTATCTATCAATATCTATGGTCTTGGACCATCAATAATGATTTTTCTTTAGAATTTGGATACTTGATCGACCCCCTTACTTCTATTATGTTAATACTAATTACTACTGTAGGAATCTTGGTTCTTATTTATAGTGACGATTATATGTCTCACGATGAGGGATATTTGAGATTTTTCGTTTATATAAGTTTTTTTAATACTTCCATGTTGGGATTGGTTACTAGTTCCAATTTGATACAAATTTATTTTTTTTGGGAACTTGTGGGAATGTGTTCCTATTTATTGATAGGCTTTTGGTTTACACGACCAATTGCAGCGAGTGCTTGTCAAAAAGCTTTTGTAACTAATCGTGTAGGGGATTTTGGGCTGTTATTAGGAATTTTAGGTTTTTTTTGGGTAACAGGTAGTTTAGAGTTTCGGGATTTGTTCAAAATAGCTAATAACTGGATTTCTAATAATGAAATTAATTCATTACTTACTACTTTGTGTGCTTTTTTACTATTTCTCGGTGCAGTTGCAAAATCTGCGCAATTCCCTCTTCACGTATGGTTGCCCGATGCTATGGAAGGACCCACTCCCATTTCGGCTCTTATACACGCAGCAACTATGGTTGCTGCGGGGATTTTTCTTATAGCTCGACTTCTTCCTCTTTTCAGATCCCTACCTTTTATAATGAGTTTCATTTCTTTAGTAGGTACAATAACACTTTTCTTAGGAGCAACTTTAGCTCTTGCTCAGAGAGATATTAAAAGAAGTTTAGCCTATTCTACAATGTCTCAATTGGGTTATATGATGTTAGCTCTAGGTATAGGTTCTTATCAAGCAGCTTTATTCCATTTGATCACTCATGCTTATTCGAAAGCTTTATTGTTCTTGGGATCCGGATCCGTTATTCATTCAATGGAACCTCTTGTTGGATATTCACCAGATAAAAGTCAGAATATGGTTCTTATGGGTGGTTTAAAAAAATATGTTCCTATTACAAGAACTACTTTTTTATGTGGTACACTTTCTCTTTGTGGTATTCCACCTCTTGCTTGCTTCTGGTCTAAAGATGAAATCCTTAGTAATAGTTGGTTGTATTCACCTTTTTTTGGAATAATAGCTTCTTTTACTGCAGGATTAACTGCATTTTATATGTTTCGAATATATTTACTTACTTTTGATGGGTATTTGCGTGTTTATTTTCAAAATTATAGTAGTACTAAAGAAGGTTCGTTGTATTCACTATCCTTATGGGGAAAAAACATACCCAAAGAAGTCAATAGAGATTTTGTTTTATCAACAATGAAGAGTGGTGTTTCTTTTTTTTCACAAAATATACCCAAAATTTCTGGTAATACAAGAAATAGGATGGGGTTCTTTAGTACCCCCCCTGGAGCTAAAAACACTTTTGTCTATCCTCGCGAAACGGGAAATACTATGCTATTTCCTCTTCTTATATTATTGCTTTTTACTTTGTTCATTGGATCCATAGGAATCCATTTTGATAATGGAGTAATAGATAATGGAACATCGGAGTTAACCATATTATCAAAGTGGCTAACCCCTTCAATAAGCTTTTTCCAGGAAAGTTCTAATTCTTCAATAAATTCATATGAATTTCTCACTAATGCAATTTCTTCTGTAAGTTTAGCTATTTTTGGTTTATTCATAGCATATCTATGCTATGGATCCTCTTATTCTTTTTTTCAGAATTTGAATTTAAAAAATTACCTTTTACAAGGGAATCAAAAAAAGAACTTTTTGCATCAAGTAAAAAAAAAGGTATACAGCTGGTCATATAATCGCGGTTATATAGATGTTTTATATAATAGGGTCTTTATACTGGGTATAAGAGGATTTGCCGAACTAACGCATTTTTTTGATAAAAGTGTTATTGATGGAATTATCAACGGAGTAGGTCTTGCTAGTTTTTGTATAGGAGAAGAAATAAAATATGTGGGGGGAGGGCGAATATCCTCTTATCTATTCTTTTTTTTATGTTATGTATCCTTGTTCTTATTCTTTTTTCTTCCTTAATTCATTATTCCATGAATTCCTCAAAACGAGGCTCATCAAAATGCAAAATCTAAGACTACTATAAGACTACTAATAAAATAAGAAAAAAAGACTACTAATAAAATAAGAAAAAATAAAATAAGAAAAAAATTCGAACGATTAAATTACTTCTCCCGAATATCCAACTGACTTATTAATTTCTTATAACGTACTCTATTTTTCTTTGCCAAATAAGCCAGCAAACGTTGACGTTTTCCCAAAAGTCTTCGTAGACCTCTTTCCGATGAAAAATCTTTTTTGTGTAATTCCAAATGTGAAGCAAGTCTCCGTATCTTATTGGTGAAACTGAATACTTGAAATTCAACAGAACCCCTGTTTTCTTGTTTTTCTTCTTTAACCATAAATCAAAAAATTTTTCTACCTCCTTTCTTTTTCATATATTTTTCTGATCAGGAAAAATAAAAAATTATGTCAGTTATTTTGAAGTTATTCGAATCTCGTATACACAAAAATTTGCAATTATTCATCTACTGCTGGAATCTATAATTTGGATTTATTTTATCGATGCAAATTGGATTTGGATAGAAGGGTACATTCTTTTATTTTAGATAGAAGAAATGTTTCTTCTATCTAAAATAAAAGAATTTTGCTGATTTATTTATTGCTATATCCAATTTATAGAATTGATACACCATTTAATCGATATCATTTAGCAAAATGAAACACAGCATATGCATCCATCTTTCGGCTCGAGAATTTCACGGGAGAGAGATATAGTATAAGAAATAGGCTATTAAGTAACTCTAAATGAATTGTAGATACATCTGTATCCTTAACATACTGAAACAACTGCCATTATTCGTATCAAAGCAATAGCGATTCATAAAAGCTAAATCTTGCAATCAATGGTGGGCCAATAATGAATTTTTTTGCATATGTATTAAGACGCTTGGTCTGATTTCGAAATTGTCCAGAGTTTTTTATGTTGTTTTCATTGCAAAATGATGGATCTCCTTCCGTAATTTTCCAATTATGAGTACGAGAATTGAAAGACATGAAAATTCTTAATTCTCTACAGCGTCTAGGAG